TTTCTTCTTCGAATTTTTTTATCTTCCCATTCATTTCCTGCGGACTCTTCGTCACTTAATTCCTTCCATTCTACCAAAGAATTCTCTTTAAGGATTCGCAAATCCAAATCGATTAATTGTTCTCTGATAGAACCTGCCCCTGTAGATATTTCTCGGTTTCTAAATGTCTCGAAACCTTTAGTAGTAAAAAAAAGTGGGATGCTATATTTCCAGGATTGGATTTCATATTCGAATGAACCTCGTAATCGTAAGAAAGTTGGTTTTTTAGCTATGGACCTAGCAAAAGAAAAATTGAGATAGGTTCCTATAAGATTGGATTCCCCCCCTCACAATCGGACGTGAAAGTTTCCTCTCATCCGGCTCAAGTAGTTACACCAAAGAAAGAAAGGAGTTCTTCTTATTTTTAAACTTTTTTTGAGAAAACCCTACAAAAAACTACTCTTTACTCAAGTTCCCAGTAAGGACCGGCCTTTCATTGATTCATTCTTATCTTCTTTTCTTTTTTATTTTCACTCTAATCTTTTTACTTTCTTTTATGTTTACGAAAAAATGAAATGTGAAATTCTTGAGTAGTCTACTTCCCCTCAAATGATGAATACCCTGAAAGTAATATTTTGGGACTCGTAAAGGATTTCTTTGTCTATATATTGTATTGTTCCATTCGATCTTTTTTAGGTCCCTACTCGCCTCGATGGTTATGCCATGATGTCCCGTAAAGCATATATGCGATAGATAGCTCCTGTAACCATGCCATATTTGCTTGCCTTAATAGAATTTCTTTGAGAAAGAAATTTCCACAAAAAGTCTTTTTTAACGAGGTATAATTAACTATTCCTATATTATCTGTTACGGAATCGACCATGATCAATTCCCCTTTCCTTCCATTTTGAAGTATGAAATGTACCATAATTCTGAGCTTCATGTTCCTCTTCCCGAGATACATGTCAGAGCTGGGGGCATCCCAATCAGATTAAATGGGATGACAGTTTCTCAGTCCAAATCTGTCAAATGCAAATTTTGATCAAATCACACATCGCAATATACTAGGCCCTCTAATTCCCTAAGAGGCTTATCTAAAAGATTCGCAATATAACTAGGAAGACGTTTCAAATACCACACATGAGTCACTGGACATGCCAGTTTTATGTATCCCATTTTGTACCTTCGTATCCGAGAATCAACAAATTCCACCCCGCATTCTTCACAAGATTTTGGGTCTTCTTTTTCAGCCCCAATTACTCGGTAATTTCCACAAGCACAAATCCCACTTTTTATGGGTCCAGAAATTCTTTCACAAAACAATCCGTCTTTCTCCGGTTTATTGGTTTTATAATGAAAAGTGTAGGGTTTTTTCACCTCTCCAACTATCTCTCCGTTGGGTAGAATTTTTTTGGCCCAAGCCTTTATTTGTTGAGGGGAAACTGGTCCAATTCGAAGGTGTTGATGTTTATACTGGTCGATCATAAAATATCAATTTTGATTCATTGAGATCAAGCTTCCTTCCTCTTCATCTGGAAATTCTTTTCAGATACAAGGAAATGATTCAGTTCCAGGGCCAAAGATCGTAGTTCTCGAACGAGCAATCGAAAAGATTCTGGAGCACCCTCTGGATTAGGTACTGTTGCTCCAATAATCGTAGCACCAAGTACTTCTTGACGAGCTTTAATATGATCAGATTTATAAGTAAGCATCTCTTGTAAAATATGAGCAACACCAAATCCCTCTAGAGCCCAAACTTCCATTTCTCCAACTCTTTGCCCCCCTTGTTTGGCCCTCCCTCTAAGGGGCTGTTGTGTAACAAGTGCGTAATGCCCGCTGGAACGTCCATGAATTTTATCATCAACTTGATGAATTAATTTTAGGATATAGGACTTTCCTATTAGAACAGGTTGTTCAAAAAGATCTCCTGTTCTTCCATCAAATATTCTGCTTTTTCCTGGATATTCGGGTTCAAACACCCATGGATTTTTTGTTTGCTTACTGGCTTCATATAATTCAGAAAACACTAGTTTTCTTGAAGCCTCTTGCTCATATCTCTCATCAAAAGGCGCTATTCTATAATGTTTCTTTAGCAGATCTCCCGCTAACCCGAGCGAACATTCAAATATCTGTCCCACATTCATTCGTGAAGGTACTCCTAATGGATTGAATACCATATCAACGGGCGTTCCATCTTGTAAATAGGGCATATCTTGTCTAGACAAAATCTTCGAAATTATACCCTTATTCCCATGCCTTCCAGCTACTTTATCACCTACTTTGATTTCACGTTTCTGCGAAATATATACACAAATCCTTTCTGAATGATAATTGGAACCCCCCTTTCTATGAATCCATCTCACATCAATAACTCGACCCCTTCCACCTATAGGTAGTCTTAGAGAAGTTTCTTTTGAAGTGGATACCTGAATGCCAAGTATAGCTCGTAATAATCTATCCTCCGGGGCATATGACGATTCGTTCGCTATCTGAGGTGTTAATTTACCTACTAAAATATCACCTGTTTCTGTCCAAGATCCCAGGATCACAATTCCATTTCTGTCTAAATTTCGGAGTAAATGAGCCTCTAAATGCGGGATCTCCTTAGTGATTCTTTCAGGGCCTTGGCTTGTTGCATTAGTCTGAATTTCATATTTCCGGATGTGAAAAGAAGTATAAATATCTTCATAGACCAGACGTTCGCTAATGAGTACTGCGTCTTCAAAATTGTAACCTTCCCATGGCATATAAGCTACTAATACATTTTTTCCTAAAGCGAGTTCCCCACCAGCTGTAGCCGCACCGCCCGCTAGAATTTGTCCCTTTTTAATGTATTTATCCCGCCGAACTTGAGTTTTTTGATGCATACAAGTATTTTTGTTGGAACGTTGATACATAACTAATGGAATGCTTGGAGTATCTCCCTTACTTGAGAAAACAATCTTGTGAGTATCAGTATAAATGATTTTTCCCTTGCGTTTGGCTATAGCTGAAATTCCCGAATCTAGAGCCGTTTGACCTTCCAGCCCAGTTCCAACAATGCACTTCTCGGACCGAGAAAGAGGAACTGCTTGGCGCTGCATATTAGAACTCATTAAAGCTCTATTCGCATCATTATGCTCGATAAAAGGAATGAGGGAAGCTCCAATAGAAAAATATTGGAAGGGAAAAATGCTTCTAAAATGAATCTCTTCCCATGCAATAGTCAGGAATTCTTGACGATATCGAGCTGGAACAATCTGTTGTTCTTGAATACCCCGATTCAAGGTCAAAGAATTTCCTGCTGCTACCATATAATATTCATCTTGATTTGGTGATAAATAAACCATCTGGGCCTCTTTTGATCTCTCAGATAATTTATAAAACGGACTCTCTATGGATCCCCAATAACCAACCTTAACATGAATAGCTAATGATCCAATAAGTCCAACATTGATTCCTTCGGACGTGTCAATTGGACAAATGCGTCCATAGTGACTCGGGTGGATATCTCGTATCCGAAAACTCGCAGTTCGCCCCGTCAATCCTCCAGGACCCAAATAACTCCATTTTCGCCCATGAACAATTTGTGTCAACGGATTAGTTCGATCCAAAACTTGAGATAAAGGGTGTAGGCCAAAAAACGATTCATAAGTAGTTGTTAATGAAGTTGAAGTTATCAAATTTTGAGGAGTCGGTATCAATTTATGCCTTATTGCTCCACATATAGTTCCTCGAACCGCATTTTCTAAACGAACAAGAGCCAATCCAAATTGATCTTGTAATAGATCTGCTACAGAACGAATACGTTTATTTTTCAAGTGACTCATATCGTCAAGTGTACCCATTCCCAATTTCATTCCAATCAAATGATCCACAGCAGCCAATAGATCTCGTGGTAACAAAAACGTATTGTTTTGGGATATATCAAGATTAAGCCTCCGGTTCATATTTCGTCGACCAATCTTTCCTAATTCGCATCTTTGTTGAAAGAATTTCTTTTGTAATTCCTTGCATAAGGACTCAGAAAATACCGGATCTCCCCCTACACAGGCAAATTGTTGATAAAACTCCAAAATAGCATTTTCTTTTGACCCAATCTTTCTTTTCTCTTTAGCATTCGGGAAAGACAAGAAAATTTCAGGGTAACAAACATTATCTAGAATTTCTCTTATATTCGAACCCATAGCTGATGATAGAACTAGAATAGATATTTTTTGTTTTCTACTCACACGGGCCCATATCCTTGCTTTTCTATCAATCTCTAATTCCAACCTTCCCCCCCAATCCGATATTATAGTACTGGTATAGACAGAAATTCCGTTATGTTCCAATTCTGAACGGTAGTAAATACCGGGACTTTGCAATATTTGGTTGATCACAATTCGGTATATCCCATTTACTATAGAGGTTCCAAAAGAATTCATTATAGGGATGTTTCCAATAAAAACTGTTTGCTCTTGCATATTTCTACCGGTTTTCCAAATTAAGACCGCGGGTACGTATAATTCAGAAGAATATGTGAGTGATTCATACACAGCATCCCTTTCTTTTATCAAGGGCTCTGCCAATTGATATGTTTCCACAAATAATTGAAATTCAATTTCTTGATCTCTATCTTCAATTTTTTGAAACTTTTGAAATTCTTCCGTCAAGCCCTGATTAATGAACCTACAAAATCCCTCAAATTGTATCTGACTAAATCCAGGTATTGCAGACATTCCCTCATTTTTCTTCTGGAGCATCTTTTTCCTCTTTATTGAAAAAATCCCATTATTCTTGGCTTGGCTCACTATTTATTGAACCATAACGATCGATCTAGCAATGATGGAATGAATATTCTTATTACTGAATCACATAAAATTTTAGCCAACTCCATCCATATATATCATACGTATGAACGGAAGCAAGATAGAGAAATGGAAGGCATCTTTAACGCAAGTTCAAATTTGAGCCAGATACAAATAGAAAGAAATCAAAATTGATCCAATTTCTACCTAATCCTTTTATTATGATATTACGATCAGAGTACAGGGTGCAAA